TAGACATGAAAAAGTAAGAACTTAGCGGGTCCTTACCCTCCTTTGTCTGATTAGAGCGGAAAGGGCCCGCGGAGTTCTTACTCTTATAATGAGACTTTGATCTATTCCATAACCTACAAATTGGTTAGTTATCCAGTCAGCATAATCAAAATATTATATTTGTTTTGTAGAAATGACAAAAAGGATCCTTTGCTCTGATGTTTCAAACCACTCTATTCTTTTGTTTCTTAATGATGTTTGTGAACAATTGAATCTAGTGGTTGATTCATAGTCCTTGCCCTTCCCCCAAAATATTAACTGGAAGCAAGAAGAAAGAACGAATCAATCAATTTTATCTATAATCCAATATAATAATTATATTGATTTCTAGGGATGAGACATCCTGCAAATCATTTCTAGACTAAACTAATAGAACCTTAATAAAAACTACTCTAAAAATAAAATAAAAACTCTGATCATATATCTGATCATATAATAAATAAAGATTTGGATATTCGTAAAAAAAATCTGCCTTTCAACCAGAACAGTCTTTTTGTTTGAATAATTTCTCTAAGTTAGAAGTTTAACTTATATTGAATAAGTGAAGATATTGAATAAGTGAATAAATTCTATTTGCTCAATAACTTATTCACCCATAATCCTTTTTTTCCTTTGTTTGTCCACTACTTCTTATGAATCTAAACAAAGGAGTTCCGATAGACCCGGAAAAGAAGGAAAGGAATAGTAATCTTTGATGAACAGGAAAAAAATAATTATTATTTTGATACAAGACGACACAAGAAAACGGGTGAAAATTCCTTTTTCTTGTGTCGTCTTGCGTCGAATAGAAGATTAGGAAGACTAGTAATCCTTCCTAAAAGTATTTGTTCCTTTCATTTTTATCATCCTTGCCTTGTATTCTCTTCTTTTGTATTTGTTTGTATGCCTATTGTTTATTACTAAAATGGAATACAAGTAATGAATTCCAGGCGTCCTGCAAAACAAAAAGAGTATAAACAAAGCAAGCAAAAGGATTTACAGAATTTTTTGATCATACATAATTGTATCGATGGACAAAAAATCGGCACTTTTTACCAAATGTTAAGGAATCTCTGGACCTAAAAATTCATTTCGTACAATTGAACTTTTTCAAACTGTTTCTTTTTAAGAACCAAAAAAACTTGTGCCAAAATAACAGATGCGAAGAAGAACAAAAGGCCTTGGACGCGTAATGGATCTTGAAGCACTATTTCTGCATCTCCCTGACCAAACCCTCCTACATTGGGATTGCTTGTTAATGGTTGATCAAGCTTAATGGATTCACCCTCTGAAACAAGAAGTTCTGGTCCTGGAGGTATAATATCAACCACTTGACGTCCATCCGATGCATCAACTATGGTTATTTCATATCCTCCCTTTTCTTTACGTACTATTTTGCTTACTATACCTGCTGATGTAGCATTATAGACTGTATTGTTACTCTTGCTACCATCAGGATAAATCTGACCCCTTCCTCTGTTCCCACCCACATATATGGGATATTTTAAGAAGTGAACGTCTTTCTTTGTAGCAGGGTCGGGGGAAAGAATGGGAAAGACGATTTCACTATATTTCTGACCCGGAACAGGACCTATCACAAGAATATTTTTTTTATTGGGACGATAACTCTGAAAAGACAGATTTCCTATCTTTTCTTTCAACTCAGGAGAAATACGATCGGGGGGGGCTAATTCGAATCCCTCGGGTAAAATAAGAACAGCACCCACATTCAAACCCCCTTTTTTACCATTAGCAAGAACTTGTTTCAGTTGCATATCATAAGGAATTTGAACAACTGCTTCAAATACAGTATCAGGAAGCACAGCTTGCGGAACTTCAATATCCACGGGCTTATTAGCTAAATGGCAATTAGCACATACAATTCGTCCAGTTGCTTCTCGTGGGTTTTCATAACCCTGCTGCGCAAAAATGGGATATGCATTTGAAATGGATGCTCGAGTTATTACATATATCATGATCGATACAGAAATGGATCGAGTCATCTGTTCCTTTACCCAAGAAAAAGTATTTCTATTTTGCATGTCCAATCATGGATCTCGGAATTTCTACAATAAATTAGATAGGGAACTAGTAAAGTTCCCTATGCACGAGTCTGTCATTGTACTGGAATAGTTGTACTGTAATATAGGACGAATACCTTGAACTGGTAGAAATAAAATATAAAGAATTAAGTAAGATTCAAAATGGTTTCTTTATAAAGGAAGAAAGATTCTGATTTATTTGATTGATATCAGGAGATCAAATGAGTTCTTCATTCATTCATTGAATGATAAATGACTACAAGCGAAGGAGATACACGATTTAAATAATGGAAAATCCAATATTTCACAATTGTATCTAGAATAACTGGAAAGGTGGAAACAAGACCAGATATAATTTGATCATTATGAGCCAATCCAAAATCGTTGTAGAACGAACCAATTATTAGTTCCCAACCATGAGTCGAGTGAAATCCAATCCATAAATCAGTAACTAAAAGAATCGAAAAAGCTTTTATTGTGTCACTTAAGTTATAGAGGAATTCCTGAACCCAAGAATTAAGAATGACAAGTTCCTCATTACCCAAAATAAAATAACCACTTAGAATAGCGAAAGAGATTATATTTGTCGAGAAATGCAAAATGATATGGAGATGATATTCATTGTGTGTTTTGACCAATTGTATCGTTTCCTTGTGTATTCCTATACGAAGTTTTTGTATATGTGTCTCCGGGTACTCCTTTATCATTTCGTCCAACAGAAAGAGTTCTTCTAATTCTATGAATCTTTCTAGAACGTTTTTCTCTTGAATGATATTCAAGAGAGTTTTGGATTGCCCGGTATTCCACCAATTTGTAACCCAAAGTTCCAGACATTTATTAAATGGGAGAGAGACCCACCAGGGCAAAAATACTATAGATACAAGATATGGGAAAGAAGGCAATGCTTTCTTTTTTTTCATTTTTTATCTGTGAATTGAATCGTTAATGAACCTGCTTCATTCGTTGACTCTATATGATATTTCTCTGAAGCACGAGTTCTATAACAAGGTATTGAACCTATGGGTCTATTCATTCCAATTTTTGTGTCAAAATTGAGTTTAGTTCTTGGATCTAGAAGGAATATAGAAATGGGATAAGGGTTCGCCCTTTTCGGATAAAAATGCAAAATCAATATTATTCCTAGATATCTCAATTGGGCAAATTCGAAGCAATTTCATCTTCATTTGTTCCTTTCTATGAATACTCGAAAACCCACTTAAAATAACGAATCGGATTTAGAAACGAAAACCCCCCTCAGTTAATTATTTCGAAATGTTTCACCGCCTAGCCACAACCAAGGAAAAAAGGTATCATCAAAATTTTGGGCCTAAAAAGATGAGATGAATTCCGTATTACGAAATAAATCTTGGATATATTTGCTGAATCCTTACTTATTATATTAGCCTTAGATTAGTTATATTAGCCTTAGATTAGCCTTTTTTCTAGTAGAAATTTTCTAGTAGAAAAGAATTGAGTTGGGATCCATACGCATACGAAATACTTTTGGTATATAAATGGTATACAAAAATTTCTTCTTTTCTTAATTTTCTTCTTTATTATAGTATAGTTTATTATAGTTATTCCATATATGCCCTCCTGCTTTTTTGGTTTATTCTATGGGAGTCTCCACGACAAAGGAAGGAGGAAATAGAATAATCTAACATGTTTTGTTCAAATGAACATTCCAAAAAGACTTCAATTGTATTAAAAAAGGAATTAGCAAGTTCCTTCCCCCATGCCGAGAAAACATTTATTCTTTATTGTGTTCAATTCATTTCAAAATACTTCAATTGGTACGCCCAAGAAATAGGCCAATTCGGCAGCTTTTTGTTCAATTTCTCGTGGAGTAAAATTCTCATCAGTACGAGTCAAGGGAATGGCCCCTTGACCTCTGATTTCCATATAAAGGACACGACGAGGATAAAGACCCTCTTTAACCTCAATTCTGATTGATTGGATATCTCTCATAAGGAAGCGAAGGAAGATGCGACGATTTATTCCAGGAAATCCCCAACGAAAAATGCACACAATTCCTTCTTTTCTATCGAATTGGTCATAACCACTACCTACATTCCACAAAATTGTGCACCACAAATAGGAGCTAACGAACAGACCTGCGATCCCATAAAAAGACATCACGATTCCTTGTGGAAAAAAAATAATTTGCTGAGATGGAAATATGGATATCAGATTCCTACCAAGATAACTGGAAGTTCCAACCGCTAAGAATCCTAGTGAACCTAAAAAAAGGATACAGGCCCAGCAAAAATTACTTGTTTTTCGAGACCCCCTTATAAGTTCTATCCATATATGTTCTGATCGCCAATTCATACTATACTAGATCCAGTTGCATTCGATTGGAATTGAGAGAATAACCCAAATTTGACTTTACCTTTCTTGATCCCGAAGTAACTTTCATCAACTAGCACTATTCTGATGTGGAGTAATTGGTTAGATACATTGACTTTCTATTAAAAATATTTACTGATCCATTTTTAACCAGCTATATATATATATATATATATACATGCATTTATGCAGATAGCATGTATCCGCATACATAACAGTTCTTTCATTTGTGTGTGGAAAGAGTCACATATCGTACCATATTGCACTAAAAAAATATCTGTATTATGATACAGTGTTGAAATAAATTGATAGGATTTGGTCCCATTGGATCTAGACAATCTTATTTTTTTGGACATGAAGAGATAAAGAAGCCATTGCAATTGCCGGAAATACTAGGCCCACTAAAGGCACAAAAATAGAGGGTAAGTTGAGATCTGTCATAGAATGGGTGCCTCGATTTAATATTTGTACCTATATATTTGTATCTATTAGAAAGATATCTTATGATATGATAAGTATATCTATTATAAGTAATATTAGGTAATATTGACTATTGTATTTTATATAATATTATACTACTAAGTATATATAAACAATTAAGTATATATAAATATATAATTTATAAATAATATATTTATATTAAAATAAAAATATATTTATATTAAAATAAAAATTTTAAATATAAAAATAATATTAAAATATTAAATTTAAGGAAAAAAAGGATAGATAATAAGTGCAAAAATGTAGAACTAAATTAAGTGTACCTACTCATCTTTCTACACGAATATAAATAGGGTAATCTTCTTTTACAAATTTTATTATTCTTCTTCTCCCATCTTTATGTTCTTTCTATCTTTCTTTCTAATCTAATAAGGAGCTTTTTATTTTAAAGGAGTTTTCTTATGAAAATGAAGTTCATTATGAATTCGCGACTCTAAATAATAGGATCCAACAAACAGGGATTCATAGTAAAAATGCGATAGATGTAGAAATTATTTTATTTCATTTCCATATTTGATATTTCTTTTTCATTATTGTCTATCTTAATTAATGCGTAAGATAGCCAGATAAAATTCTTTTTTTTTTTCCAAAATTCGAATTCCTCGGAAAGAGAAATTCACTTTTTTATTTTATCCTGTTGATAGGGGTTCATAATACCTAATCATGAATAGGGGTAAGATAAAAAATGGATCTGGATCCGGAAGAAAAAAAATTATCCGAAACTTCTGACTCTTACTATAAAGTGTAACTTATATCACCAAAGAACATTTTTCTTAGTTTTTTTTATTATGATGAACTAAATACTTGTTCGCTACAAACAAAATAACTGAATCTAGTGCTATACTTTAATTTTTGGAATTTTGATTCAAGGGAAAGAAACCATGGAGCTGAAATAACTCACTTAGAACACCTTTTAAAGGATTACGTGGTACGATTGGGTCAAATAAGCCTTTATGGAATAAATAGTCAGCCGCTTGTGAACCATCGGGTACTGTCCTATTCAATGTTTGTTCAATTACTCTTTTACCCGCAAATGCAATGTACGCATTAGGTTCAGCAATAATGATATCTCCCAACATACCAAAACTGGCTGTTACTCCACCGGTTGTAGGAGATGTAAGGACTGGTACATAGAATAACTTTTTAGTGGATTGGTAATCATATGAAGCAGAAGATATTTTAGCCATTTGCATCAAGCTCAAACTTCCTTCTTGCATGCGTGCTCCTCCAGAAGCACACACAATAATGACAGGTAGAGATCGATTAGTAGCATACTCAATCAAACGAGTGATTTTCTCACCTACTACAGATCCCATACTACCTCCCATGAACTTAAAATCCATAACCCCAATTGCTGCGGGAATACCGTTTAGTTGACCTATGCCTGTTTGAACAGCTTCAGTTAAACCTGTCTTTCTTTGATAAGAATCGATACGATCTTTATAAGGTTCCTCTTCTGAATGAAATTGAATGGGGTCCATAGAAACCATATCTTCATCCATAGGATCCCAAGTGCCCGAATCAATCGAAAGTTCGATTCTATCTGAACTACTCATTTTCAAATAATATCCACACTGTTCGCAAATATTCATTTTTGACCTAAGAAGTTTTTTATAATTTAATCCATAACAATTTTCGCATTGAACCCATAAATGTCTGTATTTTTTATTTATATCGAAATCATTAGATCTTCCTCTTATATTGAAATCACTGCCATTATTACGAGTTCTTATACTAAAACTTCCACTTTCACTACCACTTACATTTTCAGTACAAATGAAACTATAAATGTAACTGTCACTGTAATTGTCAGTACCACCTGAAATGGAACTATTAATACTGACTTCAAAACGAAGATAACTATTAATGCAACTATTAATGTGATTAGTCCAACTAGATTGAGTATCATACATGTAATGATAATAGTAGTGATTGTTTCTCTTAGACCTCCTATTCAAAAAACTAGAAAAAAAACCCTCTAATTCACTCAGAAAAGAACTATCATTGTCAATCTCAAAACTATGATTTTCAATATCAAAATATACGGAATAACTGTCACCATTACTATCCCTAACTAAAAAAGTGTCATCAGAGATCAAACTCCAAATATCCCTGATACCAAATAAATAATCAACATTACTGAAACTATAACTAACACTATCACTCCAATTTTTCTCCATATCATTTAGAAGGGGTTCATCACTTCCACTGGTATGGCCAATAGCATCAAGACTTTCCATTGATTTACTTAAACCATACCTATGTTCTAACTTTAACTTCTCGTTAGACAACATCGAATTGAACCACCATTTTTCCATAGAATCTTCCTGCCCCCTATTTGATGAAAATACAATAGATGAATAGTCATTCGATGAATAATTATTTTACTATTTTATTTCCTATCAGAATTAAGCATATGAGGATTAGGATTGTTAACTAATAATAAGTGAGTATTGAAAGAAATGATTCTCTTTTTTTTTTTTCAATTAAAATACAAATTCTCATCGAAAATAGTTTATAAATAAGGAATTCGTTCTCGTATAACCTTGTATCGTATAATCAAATAATAAGTTTATATTGCAACATGGAA